ATAGAACGAGCTACTTTTTTTGCCACTGTAAGTTTGAAAATAAATGTTTAAATGCCCTTCAAAAGCAAGTAAATAGATCCGAAACATATAAAATGCCGTTAATCCCGCTGTGGAACAGGCTATTATTGCAAAAATCGGTGAATACAACCAACTATCATTAAGAATTTCATCTTTGGACCAAAAACAAGCAAGAGGTGGAATACCACAAAGAGAAAGTGTACCTAATAAAAAAGCAGTTTTTGTAATTGGTACATGTTTTCTTAAACCGCCCATAATAACCATATTCTGACTTTTATCTGGAGAATATCCAACAATAGCTTCCATCGAATGAATAATTGATCCAGATCCTAAGAACAACAATGCTTTCGAATAAGCATGAGTAATCAAATGAAATAAAGCAGCTCGATAAGACCCCATACCTAGAGCTAACATCATATAACCCAATTGAGACATTGTAGAATAAGCTAAGCTTTTCTTAATATCTTTTTGAGCAATAGCTAAAGTGGCTCCTAAAAGTAATGTTATTATACCTATCAAAGCTATTATATTTATTATGTAAGGTATAACTATGAAAAGAGGAAGAAGCCGAGCTACAAGAAAAATTCCTGCTGCTACCATAGTAGCGGCATGTATAAGAGCCGAAATGGGGGTAGGCCCTTCCATGGCATCAGGTAACCATACATGAAGGGGAAATTGGGCGGATTTAGCAACTGCGCCGGCAAATAATAGGAAGGCACATAAAATAACAAATAAAAAATTTACCTCATTATTATAAACCAAGTTATTGAATATTTCAAATAAATCTCGAAATTCGAAACTACCCGTTATCCAATAAAAACCCAAAATTCCTAATAATAAACCAAAATCCCCGACACGATTTGTTACAAACGCTTTTTGACAAGCATTCGCCGCACTAGGTCGTGTGAACCAAAAACCTATTAATAGATAAGAACACATTCCAACCAATTCCCAAAAAATATAAATTTGTATCAAATTAGAACTGGTAACTAATCCCAACATTGAAGTGTTGAAAAAACTCATATAAGCAAAAAATCGCAAATATCCCCCATCATGAGACATATAATTGTCACTATAAATAAGAACCATAATTCCAACAGTAGTGATTAATATTGACATAATAGAAGTAAGTGGATCAACCAAGTAGCCAAATTCTAAAGAAAAATCATTATTGATGGTCCAAGACCATACATATTGATAGACAGAATTGTTAGTTATTTGCTGAATAGAAAAATTAGCTGAAAAAACCATAACTATACTTAACAATAAAACACTAGGAAAAGCCCACATACGGCGAAGATTTTTTGTTGCCGTTGGAAAAAGTATAAGTCCTGCTCCAATTAACATAGGAACTGGAAGTGGAATGAAAGGTATAATCCATGAATATTGATATGTATATTCCATAAAAAAAATAAAGAAAATAAATTATCTTAATTAATATTAATTATTTTTGATTCACCGGTTCTTATTTATTTTCTTTTGAAAGGGGTCAGTTAATAAAAAAAAAATTAAGATATATAAAATAAAACTTAAATAGAATTTTCTAGCCTTAATTATTATTAATCTTTCCAAACTACTTCAAATATTTAAAATCAAGAGGTTATAAGTTATAATTGGTAAAATGATATGAACAAGTCACTAGTGAAAAAAAATACGTATTTTTTTTTTTATTGAATTGTTAATATTAAATTAAAATTTTAAAGTAAAATTTTATAAAGATAATGAAAATTTTAATTTTCATTCTAATTATTATGCATTACAATAATTTTAATTTATTTATATCTATAGATCTATAGAGCAAGGATAAGTAATTACACCAAAAACAGTATTTGATATGAATCATAAAGCCCATAACTTGGTCCATAAAAACTACATTATTGTAATTAGATTATTCAGAATCAGTAACCAATTTGTTTTTGAACTAATTGATTGTCTTCCATTACAATAAAAGCTATTTGTAGTAAATGCTATGATATGCAATACTTTATTTTACGTAAAATAAAAAAAAGGGCAAATAAAATGCCTTTAATATAAAATTATGTATTTTGTAAGATTAACTACTAGTCTCATTCTAATTTGAGAATATAAATTGGTGTACTCTTTTTTGGAGCTTGACTAATTTAATTAATTACTATAATAGAAAATAAAATTATTAAAGTTTTTTTTAATTAAGGGAGAGAGGGGTTGGGTTATTAAACTTTTCAATGTATTTTATTACATGTATAAATGTAACAGGACGGAAATAGAAATAAAACGAAACGCACAATCTTTTTTGTGTGTATTTTTTTAGTTTATAAAATTTAATCTATTCTATTTGGTTTGGCATCGTAGATCTTATTGTTCTTAATAATATTTTATGCGATTTTTACATATCCTCCCTTTTGGGAGTCTAATTTAGAGAATAAATAGATAGGGAATAGTAAAGAACAATTTATTTTGAACAATAGATGTCTTTCACATCCAACTGAAGAACCTATTATAATTTTTTAATGGCAGTTCCAAAAAAACGCACCTCTATTTCAAAAAAACGGATTCGTAAAAATATTTGGAAAAGGAAGGGATATCAGGCAGCATTGAAAGCTTTTTCGTTAGCGAAATCTCTTTCTACCGGGAGTTCCAAAAGTTTTTTTTGTGTAACAAATAAATAATCTCAGTCGTTCTAATTATAAATTATAAAAGTAATTAAATTATGTTTATAATTTATTTATAAGTTATTAAGTTATAAAAATTAATATTAATCAATTCTAATTAATATTAACATAATAATATTAACATAATAATAGTAAATCATAATAGTAAAATCATATAAATTTTTTATATTTATATAATTATATATATATATAAAATAAATTACAATATAATAAATAGAAATCATAAATAAATAAAAAATAATTAGTTTCGTAATGCTTTAATTTAAACTAATATTTTATTTTATTTGTTTTACTTTAATTTGAAGGCGTCTTTTTGCTTTCGTTTATGATATAGATAAGAATTCTGTTGTCTACTGAATTCTAAAAATGAATGGTACTTTTTTGTTTGAAAAAAGGATAAACGCAAGCACAAGGTTTATCACCTTTCGTTTTAGTATGTTTTATAATTTTCAGGATGGGGATTCTCACTTTCCCCATCGACTTGACTCAATAACTCAATAATAAAAATAATTTTATTTAGTTATCTTTTTTATTTTAGATTAATAAAAAAAAAAAATGATAAAAGAAATGAATCATTAAAAAATGCAAACGAGATATAACATTGTTTTTAGTTCTATCCATGGATTGAGGTTAAAATTATCTAGTTACAATTGTTACATTTTAGTTTTAGGAGAGCATAAAGTAATAACCTACGAAAAAGCGCATTGTTAGTTCAGTTAAATAAAATGGACATCCTAAAATAATAAAAAAAAAGATAATAATAAGAATAATAAATATTATTAACGAAAACGTTTAAGTTTAAATCCATAATTTTTAAACAAGTTTTTATTCATCAATTTGAATGATTTCCTAAAAAAAAAAATTGCATTGAATTAACTCGACGATTGAATAAAAATAGGTTATTATAATTTCGAATAAGCCGCTATGGTGAAATCGGTAGACACGCTGCTCTTAGGAAGCAGTGCTAGAGCATCTCGGTTCGAGTCCGAGTGGCGGCATGGCATCTTCTAAAAGAGTAAAGTAAGTTCTATAATGAATTCAATTCCCGATTTCAATTCCTATAATTGAGGGACCCCCTTTTTAATAATTTTTATGATATTTTCAACTTTAGAGCATATATTAACTCATATATCCTTTTCGATCGTTTCAATTGTAATTACAATTCATTTGATAACTTTATTAGTCGATGAAATCGTAGGACTATATGATTCGTCAGAAAAGGGGATGATAGCTACTTTTTTCTGTATAACAGGATTATTAGTTACTCGTTGGATGTATTTGGGGCATTTACCATTAAGCGATTTATATGAATCATTAATTTTTCTTTCGTGGAGTTTTTACATTATTCATATGATTCCGTATTTTAAAAAACATAAGAACCGTTTAAGCGCAATAACCGCACCAAGTGCTATTTTTACTCAAGGTTTTGCTACTTCAGGTCTTTTAACTGAAATGCATCAATCCGCAATATTAGTACCCGCTCTCCAATCTCATTGGTTAATGATGCACGTAAGTATGATGGTATTGAGCTATGCAGCTCTTTTATGTGGATCATTATTATCACTAGCTCTTCTAGTCATTACATTTCGAAAATTCATAAGGATTTTTAGTAAAAACAATAATTTAGTAAATGAGTCATTTTACTTTGATGAGATTCAATACGTGAATGAAAGAAACAATCAACACACTTCTTTTATTTCGTCTCAAAATTATTACAGGTATCAATTGATTCAACAATTGGATCGGTGGAGTTATCGTATTATTAGTTTAGGGTTTATCCTTTTAACCGTAGGTATTCTTTCGGGAGCAGTATGGGCTAATGAAGCATGGGGGTCGTATTGGAATTGGGATCCAAAGGAGACTTGGGCATTTATTACTTGGACCGTATTCGCGATCTATTTACATATTAGAACAAATAAAAATTTTGAAAGTGTAAATTCTGCAATTGTGGCCTCAATGGGATTTCTTATAATTTGGATATGCTATTTTGGGGTTAATCTATTAGGAATAGGGTTGCATAGTTATGGTTCATTTACATTAACATCTAATTAAATAAAGGACTTGACTTGACGAATAGAAACATAGGACGGCATACGTGTATATATACGAAAACTTCATGTAAACCATCAAGAACCATTTGAATCATTCCATTTCCATTACTTGATTCAAATGGTTCTCACAAATGCCAAACATATCCGGTTATAATAGAATTCCAATTTTTTTATTGAACTTTTTAACTTAAGAGAAGAAAAAGGACTCATTTTTTTATTGTACAATGAGCGATTAAAAAAAATAATGGGATTTCGGTTTAATCTTTTGTTTTACTCACGAAAACTATCTATAAAAATAATTGGATATAATAGCTTCGACCTTGTCAACTGATAATGATAAAACGAAATCGGGATAAACACCAATACCTATTACAGGTAAAAGGATAGAGATCGAAACAAATAATTCTCGCGGTCCAGAATCAAAAAAATAAGAGTTGGGGGCATTAAAAAGCTTGTATCCATAGAACATCTGGCGTAACATAGATAATGAATAAATAGGAGTTAATATCATTCCAATTGCCATTACAAAAGTAATTAATATTTTTGTCATTAAAAGATATTTTTGGCTAGTAAGTATTCCAAAAAAAACTATCAATTCGGCAACAAAACCGCTCATGCCCGGTAATGCAAGAGAAGCCATTGATAAGATACTGAAATTTGTGAATATTTTTGGAATTGCGATAGCCATTCCGCCCATTTCGTCAAGATAAACAAGACGTATTCTATCATAACTCGTTCCGGCCAAGAAAAAAAGCGCAGCGCCAATAAATCCGTGAGAGATTATTTGTAAAATAGCTCCGTTGAGTCCTGTATCGCTTATAGAACCAATTCCTATAATTATGAAACCCATATGAGATACAGAAGAATAGGCTATTCTTTTTTTTAAATTACGCTGACCCGGAGATGTTGAAGCTGCATAGATTATTTGAATTGTGCCTACTATCATCAACCAGGGAGAAAATATAGAATGGGCGTGGGGTAATAATTCCATATTGATTCGAACTAACCCATATGCTCCCATTTTTAATAATATTCCGGCTAAAAGCATACAAGTACTGTAATGTGCCTCTCCATGGGTGTCTGGTAACCATGTATGTAAGGGTATGATCGGTGATTTGACAGCAAAAGCAATAAGAAATCCAATATAGAATATTATTTCCAGTACTACAGGATACGATTGATTAGCTGATGTTTCAAAATTTAATGTTGGTTCATTGGAACCATATAAACCAATACCCAGAACTCCCATTAATAAAAAAACAGAACTTCCTGCAGTGTATAAAATAAATTTTGTAGCTGAATACAAACGTTTCTTTCCCCCCCACATGGATAGAAGTAGATAAACTGGAATTAATTCTAACTCCCACATGATGAAAAAAAGTAAAAGGTCTCGAGAAGAAAATGGTCCTATTTGACCGCTATACATTGCTAACATCAGGAAATGGAATAGTCGGGAATCTCGAGTAACCGGCCAAGCCGCTAAAGTAGCTAAAGTTGTGATAAATCCTGTCAGTAAAATAGGTCCTACAGAAATTCCATCTATTCCCAATCTCCAGTAAAAATCAAAAAAATTGATCCATTTATAATCCTCTGTCAGTTGCATTAATGGATCATCCAATTGGAAATGATAACCGAATGCATAGGTTGTTAGAAGGAGTTCCATTACGCATATACCTATGGTATACCACCGAATTACCTTATTACCTCTATGAGGGAGAAAGAAAATTAAGGAACCCGCAAATATTGGCAAAACTACAACTAGCGTTAACCAAGGAAAATAATTCATGGTAAAAACAAGATAAACTTGGACCAGAAAAACCCGTGCTCAAAATAAATATTTTTTGAGCGCGGGTTTTTGTCGGTAAAGGTAAAAAAAAATCAAATGTATTCAAGTAGGGTACGTATTAATAAGCTAGACCCATACTTCGAGTTGTTTCATGCCATAAATAAACTCGAACACTCAAAAAATCCGTTGGACAGGCGGATTCACATCTCTTACAACCGACACAGTCCTCTGTTCTTGGAGCAGAAGCAATTTGCTTAGCCTTACATCCGTCCCAAGGTATCATTTCTAATACATCTGTTGGGCAGGCTCGCACACATTGAGTACACCCTATACACGTATCATAAATCTTTACTGAATGTGACATTGGATCTATAAATTTTTTAATGTCAGAAATTTTCGATCTAGTAAACTTGTAAATGAATCATATATTTAGACACCAGATGAATCAATAATTTTTCAGAATTTTTCTAATCAATCTACTTCTGGATCGACTCATGCGATAGAGCCAAGATACTTTGATTTCTTACATTTTCTAAAACATGTATTATACATAATGTATGATCATGGTAATTCGAATTTAATCATAAATCATATTATAATTTATATGATTAATACTACTTATTCAACAAATTCGATTGATTGATACGAGTTGATTTTCTGTTACGATAAATTGAAGAAACAATAGCCAGGCCAATAGCCGCTTCAGCGGCTGCAATAGCTATAACAAAAATTGAGAAAATATTTCCTTTTAATTGGCGACTATCAAAAAAATCAGAAAATGTTACGAAATTTATATTAACCGCATTCAGTATAAGTTCAAGACACATAAGGGCTCTAACCATATTTCGGCTCGTGATCAATCCATAGATACCGATAGAAAATAAGTAGGCACTCAAAACAAGTACATGTTCGAGCATCATTGACCAACTCCTTAGCAATTTCGATTCATTTCAATATGAACTGAACAACAATTCAATAGATTCAATTGACTAGAATAAAAAAAAGTACGGAACAAGGGAATATATCGGTAATTGAATCTATTGAATAAAATAATTTCTATTTTAGACATAAACAATCTTTAATCTTTAATTGAAGGTAAATAAATGTAATAAAACTGAACAGAGTTAAATTTGGATTGCTGTTGCTAATTCTATAGATTTATTACTGTCGCGCCACGGCAATTGCACCTATCAAAGCGGCTAAAAGAATTATCGAAACGAATTCAAATGGAAGAAAAAAATCTGTTGATAAATGAATTCCAATTTGTTGACTATTACTTATCAAATCTTGCTCTATAATCTGGTTTGATCTTGTAGTCCAAATAATCCCGTACCATGACGTATCTGTAATAGTAATCATGAGTAAAACAAAAATACTTGTGCAAACTGGCAAAGTAACCCCATCCCCAATGGTCCAAAGATTCAAATCTTTGTAATATTCTGAACCATTCATGAACATCACAGCAAATATGATTAAAACATTTATAGCTCCGACGTAAATAAGGAGTTGTGCAGCAGCTACAAAATAGGAGTTTAATAGAATATAGAATAAGGATATACAAACAAGAACCAGTCCCAATGAAAAGGCAGAATAAATGGGGTTGGTAAATAATACCACTCCGATACCTCCTAGTATAAGAACCGATCCCAGAAAGACTAAAAGAAAATCATGTATTGGTCCGGGCAAATCCATTATATGTAAAATAAGAGATAAATAAATCGAAATGTTTTTCATGACCTTATTGAGACCCAACCAGAATTTTTTTTATGATTTTTGAGCAATTCCTAATTTAATCCCAAAGATGTGAATGTGAATAAATGTAAGTACAATTATTGGACTAATTAAATTCTTTATCTGAAAGAGTATTTCTAATTCGAAACTATATATTTTTTAATATCTTTATATATTTTAATTAATGGATTTTCAATCCAAATTAAGACGTGATTCTTACCAACCAATCAATAGTTGGGATTTGTAGTTATTGACCAAACAAAACGAAAGAAACCTTATTCCTTTAGATTAGATCAAAACTGAACCTTAGTATTAGTAAAGTAATTATTCTTTAATTAATAATTAATTAATTCTTTAATTATTACTTTTTTTATTTTTTATTTGAGGCGAATTAAAAATTGTTCTAATTGTATAATCATCAATTACTGACATTGGTAAACGACCCAAAGCAATTTGATTATAATTCAATTCGTGACGATCATAAGTAGAAAGTTCATATTCTTCAGTCATTGATAAACAATTTGTTGGACAATACTCAACGCAATTACCACAAAATATACAGACTCCAAAATCAATACTGTAATTAAGCAACCGTTTCTTGCGAATATCTGTTTCCAATTTCCAATCAACAACGGGTAGATCTATAGGACATACACGAACACATACTTCACAAGCAATACATTTATCAAATTCAAAATGGATTCGACCGCGGAAACGCTCCGCGGTAATTAATTTTTCATAAGGATATTGAATAGTTACAGGTAAACGATTTGCGTGGGATAAAGTAATCATGAAACTTTGACCAATGTACCTTGCAGCTCGTACTGTTTGTTGACCATAATTCATGAACCCAGTTACCATAGAGAACATATCGTTAATATATATGAATAATTTTATGTTTGTTTATTTCTCTTGTTTGAGACAAGTTGTGAATATAGAATGTTCCTTTACAGCGAAAATAGTTGAGAAGAGGTTGTTAATAATAGATTACCGAGAGAAATAGGTAAGAGAAATTTCCATCCAAGATTCAATAGTTGGTCCATTCTTAGCCTCGGTAAAGTCCATCTTGTTGTGATAGGAATGAACAAAAACAAATAAGTTTTAGCTAATGTAATAAAGATACCAATTGTTGCTCCAAAAACTACACATGTTTTATTTATTTCAAAAAGCTCAGAAACATATATGTCTGGAATAGAGATATTCCAACCTCCCAAGTAAAGCACTGTTACAAATAATGAAGAAACTAATAGGTTTAGATAGGAAGCAACATAAAATAAACCAAATTTTATACCCGAGTATTCGGTTTGATAACCCGCTACTAATTCTTCTTCTGCTTCTGGTAAATCAAAAGGTAATCTCTCACATTCTGCTAGGGAAGAAATGATAAAAATGATAAACCCGATAGGCTGACGCCACAAATTCCATCCCCAAAAACCGTATTTTGATTGCGCCTCAACTATATCAATTGTACTTGAACTGTTAGATAATTATAGTCGGTGATACCACCACTGTTACCATCGCTATTACAGAACCGTACATGAGATTTTCACCTCATACGGCTCCTTGAAGGCCAGAAATAAATCTAAGAACCGCGTCAGTATTATTTTATCTTGATGTGTTTGTAGGATGGATAAGGTAAAAATCTATTGGACGGTCCCAAATTAGACCAATTGAATTCTGTCTGTTATAATTATTTAAATTAAATATAATATTAAATAAAAAAAAAGTATTTCTGAATTGATCTCATCCTTTCTTTAATAATTTCAATAATAATTTGAATTCTTCTTTGTTGAGTAATAACATAATTGTTCAATAAAATACTTCTTGTAGAAATATTAATAACCCGTTGGTTTCATTTACGAAAAAGAATTCTATATTAATTCATGAATTATGACACAAATTCTATATCTATTAATATGTATTGTATATGGTAAAGAATAAAAGGAAAAAAGAATAAAAAAGATATCTTTTTTATTGGATTTCTTTCTCTTTTTTTTTCGTTCCTATTCTTCTTTCTATTTCTGAGAAAAAGAGGGCTTACAAAATAAAAATAAAGTAAAGGATTATTTCGTTCCCAATAGTTATTTATTTAATCGGTGGATAGGAGCATACTCTGGATCGGAATCGTGTCGTGGGGAGTACTGCCTGATAATTTCTACCAACTTAAAGCCCCAATTAGTATTCTTTGTTTGTATTATTATGTAAAAATGTACTTTTGGAGAATTTACATAATCTCCATTACCAATCCTTTACATATTTTGGTGTTTCTAACCATCCACTCGTTTTTGCTTAACCCCCCGCTATGGTAATACATACAAATGATAGTGAAAACTCAATACGGTCGATCTTTTGAGCCCGCTTCAAGTCAGGATGACTAATCAACCAATCTTGGGGGAAACGGTCCCTTCTGTTTATGTTTATTTCCGCTTAACTCTCTAACTCTTATACATAGAAAATGAGACTCAATCTTTTTACTGCGAATTTATATATAAGCTGTTTTCTTTCACTCATATAACTATTTGATTTAGTTCATCAATCCGACTAATGAATAAAAAAAAATGAAGATATCTACTGAATTCATTCCAACCCTTTCTTTGAAAGGAAGGAATAGAGAAAAGTTTATGTCTATGTATCAACGAATCGCACGTAGAGATATTGATAACACACATAAAGTTAATGGTATTTCATAACTAATCGATTGAGCAGCAGCTCGTAGACCACCTAAAAAGGAATATTTATTATTTGACCCGTATCCTGACATAAGAAGTCCAATTGGAGCAATACTGGAAATGGCAATCCATAAAAAAACACCGATATTGAGATCCGCTAAAACAAGGTGATAGCCAAAAGGAACTACTGAATAGCTTACTAAAATTGATATGACTGCTATGGATGGCCCGATACTGAATAAACGAGTATCCCCCCTAGATGGAAAAAGATTTTCTTTGAAAAGTAGTTTTGCCCCATCCGCTAGAGCTTGAAGAACTCCCAAAGGACCGGCGTATTCAGGTCCAATACGTTGTTGTATCCCTGCGGATATTTCTCTTTCTAACCATACAATTACCAGTACGCCTATTGTGATTCCCAATACAATAGTCAAAATAGGAATAAGCACCCATATAATTCCATAAACCTCTTTTAAAAATTCGAATCTAGAAAAAGAATCGATATCTTGTACTTCTGGTGTATCAATTATCATTTCAACGATCAACTTCTCCCATAATGATATCTATACTACCTAGTATCGTCATAATATCAGCCAATTTCATTCTTTTAACTAACTGAGGAAGAATTTGCAAATTGATAAAACCCGGCGGGCGAATTTTCCATCTCCAAGGAAAACCACTCCTATCCCCTATCAGAAAAATTCCCAATTCTCCCTTTGGGGCTTCGACTCTCACATAAAGTTCTTGTTTCGGCAATTCAAATGTAGGAGAAGGTTTTTTACTTATAAATCGATATTCAAAATCATTCCATTCCGGATTCCTTTCTCTATCAAAGTATCGTATTTCTAAATTCTCATAGGGTCCCCCTGGAATTCCTTCCAGGGCCTGTTGAATAATTTTTATGGATTCTATCATTTCACCAATTCGGACTAGATAACGGGCCAATGAATCTCCTTCTTTTTGCCACTGTACTTCCCAATCAAATTCGTCGTAACATTCATAATGATCAACTTTACGAAGATCCCATTGTATTCCGGAAGCTCGCAGCATTGGTCCCGATAAACCCCAATTTATTACTTCTTCTCTACCAATAATGCCTACTCCCTCGACTCGTTCTAAAAAAATAGGATTTCGTGTAATAAGTTTTTGATATTCAGCAACTCTTGTTAAAAAATAATCGCAGAAATCCAAACATTTATCTATCCAGCCATGAGGTAGATCGGCCGCTACTCCTCCGATACGAAAATAATTATGCATCATTCTCATGCCGGTGGCAGCTTCGAATAGATCATATACTAATTCTCTTTCTCTGAAAATATAGAAAAAGGGAGTTTGTGCACCAATATCCGCCATAAAAGGACCGAGCCATAACAAATGAGAAGCTATACGACTCAACTCCAACATAATTATTCTGATATAGCTGGCTCTTTTAGGTACTTGAATATTTCCCAACTGTTCCGGTCCGTTTACAGTTATTGCTTCTGTGAACATAGTAGCTAAATAATCCCAACGTGTTACATAAGGCAAATATTGTATAATTGTTCGGTTTTCCGCAATTTTTTCCATCCCTCGGTGTAAATAACCCAATATTGGTTCACAGTCAATAACATCTTCACCATCTAGAGTAATGATGAGTCGAAGAACACCATGCATTGATGGGTGGTGGGGGCCCATATTGACTATCATGAGGTCTTTTCTTGTAGCCGGTCTATTCATAGGTTTTTCCTCGATTCATTCTTTCATGAATTGCTGAAAACGAAAACAAGTTCATTAAAATTCAAGATCTAATAAATCAAATAATTGAAAATGCCTTTTCAAATTAACGAGTTTTTGACTCCCGAATATCCAACCGATTGGTTAATTCTTTATAACATATTCTATTTTTCTTTGACAAATAAGACAGCAGTCGTTGGCGTTTTCCCAGAATTTTACGTAAACCTCTCTGAGATAAATAGTCTTTTTTGTGTAATTCTAAATGTGAAGTAAGTCTTCGGATCCTATTGGTGAAACTAACTATTTGAAATTCAACAGATCCTCTGTTTTCTTCTTTTTCTTCTTGTGAAAAAAAAACTGCGTTTAATGAATCTTTTAACATAAAATGAAATCTTCCCCCCCCCCCTACTCTCTTTTTATTTTAATATATTTTTATTGATAGATATCTTTATTGATCAGTAATAATAATGTCACTCATTTTTATTTGGTATATACAATAATCTTAATTTCGTTATTAATATTAATTTATAATTTTTTTTTTAATAAAATTTAATCAATCCGATTTTAAAATTAGATTTTATTTGAAAGGGTATACAAAAGGATGGTCGTTTTCTGCACTCACAAAAGATAAAAATTTAGACCTAAAATAATAATGTTGATTAATTTCTAGATTATGTTATTGAATTAGTATCATGTATCAGAATGGAATGTAAGACAATGCATGTGTGCATCTCTTTGTCGTCATAGACCAGATATGGTATGGGAAATAGAATAAAAATGTACTAATAATTAATGAATTTTCAATCGCGGATACATATGTATCCTTACCATACTGAAACGACTGCCATTATTGGTATTAAACCAATAACGATTCATACAAGCTAAATCTTCTAATCGATAATTGGGCCAAAGAAATAACTTTAATTTAATAAGTTTTTTTTTATATTTTTTGCTTTTATACAAAACTTGACTGTTTACCTTATTCCCATTACAAAATGCTGCATTTCTATGCATATCATTTATATTCTTAAAATTGAAACAAATTAGAATTCTCAATTCTCTACGACGTCTAGGTGATAAAATATTTTCAGGAACAACCAAATCATAATTATTTTTATCGATATTTCCAGCCATCTTTTGATGTTTTGTAATAACTTCATCAGAATTCTTATCAACATGTTTTTTTTCTCGGTATCTTTCATTAATTTGGTGTTTACTTTTATGAACTAATGAAATACCGATGGTTTGATACATAATAAACTTTCCATCATTTTTTATAGATAGACGGATTGGTTCAATAATCAAAATTCCCCTTTTAATCAATTCTGTAAGAGTTAAATCTTTCTGAATCATCAGAATATCCAGACTCATTTCGCCCCTTTGAATAGAGGATATAGTAATTTCTCTTAGATTTATCAGTCTAAGCAGGAGACAATATACTTTGATGTTATTGATTATTTTTTTATTTAAAGAATCATCCCATCTCAATTGAAAATGCAAATACCCTTTTAGGAATAAATCAAACTCCGCTTTTGTATTGATCTTGTATTGATTTTTATTTCTATGTTTTTTCATGTCAGATACCATATAATTATAATCTTCTTCAACATCTTTTTCTTGGTTTGAAAGAGCTGATTTAAGATCCGCTTGGCCTGCGGATTCTTTTTCCCCTTGATTTAGGTTTTCTAATTCAAGAGATTCTTTTTCATTCGATGATATTGATATAAAAGTATCTCTTTTTTTATTTCCAGTGATGCTTTTGTTTTCACTATCATTTTCATTTATATTAGAATTTAAAAGTAGTAATTTAATTGGTATAAACCACGGTTTCATTTTATACGTATTATAAAGTCTCACAAATTCTGGGAAGAACCAAAGTTCCAGATTTGATATGGGACGGCTTAGTATTTCTTCATTCATTCCCATCCAATCAAAAAAGGTTTTTTGATTGGATAGGTTTATTTCTTGATCTTGCTTAATCGTGAAATAAAAAAGACCCTTCTTATTGTTATTGATTTTATCAATTATTTGATAGTTATTAACTCTAGTCTTAGTATATTTATTACTGTTAGTGTCAGTATCAATATCGACCCAGGCTTCAATATCGACCTTCTTTTTAAGACAAAAATTTATGATTCTCCAATCAAAATATTTTCTATCCAGATTTTTATCCATATCTCTAATATCATCTTCTACTAGATAATTATTGATAGGTATAATAGGAATACCTTCTAGCATATTAAATGATTTTTGTTTATGTGTGTTGTAATTATAAAAAATATCTTGGTTATTTTTTACTTTTAATGGTGATCCATAAATAGAGGAGCCCTTCTTATCTTCATAATTAATAGATTTATATGCTAAAAGATCATATCTATATTGTTTTTTAAAATTTCCCTTTTGATTCAGTAATGAATCCTTTTTTTTTTTTTTTTCGTAGTGAATAAATTGATCTTTTTCATATAAATCACATAAATCTTTATTTTTAGCTATATAGTGTCGATTGAATATATTTCGCCATTTTTGTGGTACTAATATAGACCATTTAATCTGAGATACATCACATTGATATTGATAATGATTCCTTAACCAATTTTTCCATTGATTCATTCCAGAATTTCGAAGATTCTTATGTCTTAATTCGGAATTAAATAGTTCTTGTGTTACAACAAAAAAATTCTTTATTTCATTCTTAAGAAAAAGAGATGTTCCGTTATATTGAAAGACAGACTTTAACTTATATAAGTTAATAAGTTGGGTTTGTGATAATTTGTAAAATACATATGCTTGTGAAAAGTAAGATAAGTCACAAAAAGTCTTTGAATTCTTATTACTAATATTAGTATTAGAAAGCGACTTTTTTATATTTGAAATAAAGTTAATTAAACTTTGATTTGTTTTATCAATTCTTTCTTGATTTGCTTCATTATCGTTAATGTATTTATTAAGAATTTTTTTTGTTGATTCAAGAAAAAGTTGTGTATTGATGCTAGGAATATTAATGATACATAGAAAGATATCTATGTATATCCTTTCAATTAAAAATTTTATAAAATAATGTGATTTACGCATTAATCGAACATTTCTTCTTTTTAATACCTGCAAAATATTTTTTTGTGATTCCCGTTTTTTATCATCATAACTTAGTTTGTTAGAACTAAAATTTATATCTGGAGTTATAAATTCTTTTTTCTTGTCTTTTGTAATTTTTTCTATTTGATTTATGATTGTATTTGTTCTATCCGTCAGATCTTGCATTTTTTTTTCTGTTAATGAATAATTTGTCCAATCTTGAGATCTAATTTGAATGGACGATTCATGAATCATACGATTACTGATTATCGAATCTTTTTTAGTTTCACTCAATTCATATACTTCTATTTCTCTCAATCCAAATAATAAAATTGGGTTTATTTTTGATAGTTCCTTTATTATTTCTTTTATAAATAGAATGCTTTTAATGACCCATTTTTTTGTTTCTTTTGATACATTTATAAAAAATTTAGTTTGTTCTTTAAAAATTATTATAATTAGAAAACATTTTTTTTTCCATTTTTTTATTTTTTTTTTTAGTTCTTTAAAAATTTGTTCAAAAAATGAAAATTGTTTTCTGGGAGAACCAAAGGGTAGTTCAGCTTCCATTCCAAAAATTGTTAAAAAACAAAAATCGTTTTTTTGACCTTTCTTTTTCATTGGATCGTTATAAGGGGCTCGTAGCTTAGATCTGTGCCAAGGTTTAAGACGAAAAGGAAATAGGATCTTGATCTGAATACCGTCTGTTAACCAGTTTTTTGGAAATTCTTTTTCTGATAATTGAACGCCATTATAGGTACATTTAACATGCATTTCTCTATTCCAATCCTTTAAATCCTCAGACCATTCAGGAAATTGAAATAATAGTATACGGACGATATTTTTAGTTATTATCAATGAAGGTAATATAATATATTTTCTAAGAATTGATTGGGTTACTAACAAAAAACTTCTTAGTACTTGAGCAAGTAAAATACTATCCCAGGCTTCCGCTATTTCTATACGTACTTTCTCCTTTCTTTTGTCTTCTTCTTTTTTGTCCTCCTCGTTTTTTTTATTACTTTCTTTTGTCTTTTTATCTGTATAATCCGAAATTGTGAATTTTGTGTTTTTCCACATCCAATTTCTAAAAATTATTTCCATCCGCTCGGAAATAAAAAAAAAAAAAAAATTGTCTATTCGGTCCAAAAAAAGGGGGGAATGCGCATTTGCTTGAAAGAGGTTCCAAGTAACTGTTTTACGTCTTTGAGCGCGCATGGAGCCTTTAATTATGTCTCGACGAAAATCTGATTGTTGTGAATAACGTATCAAAGCCACCTCGTCTGTTTGATCAGTATTATTAATTTCTTGGGTATTAGTATAAGCATCAGTATTCTGTTGGTTATCAGTAAAAATCACTACACGTTTGGCTTTTCTTGAACGAATCTCATGATCCTCTACCACACTTTCCTCAGTTTCTCCTTCCTGTTGTTCTAAATCGTTGATTAATTTGTATGACCATCGGGGAACTTTTTTATTAATTTCTGTTATTCCAATAGATTTATTAGATTTATTTTTAATCGTTTTATCGTTGGGAATAGTTCTAACTGCATCGAATAAAAATTTTAAAATTTTTATTCGATCCTCTGAATCAATTTTTACTTGTTCGTGTTCTGGAACTAAAAAGATTCTTTTAAAATTTAAACTTGATTTTACAGACAATTCATTGATTTCATTGATTAAATTCAATAAATAACTAATTTCAGTTGCTAATGATTTTTTATCAAATAGATTTTTTTTATGTTCAAATTCTAAGTAATTAATAATAAGAAGGATACCATGAATCTTATTTATCCAAACCTTTTCCATATA